AATAAATAAAGGGGGGGGGGTAAAGTGAATTCTTCTCAATATACATACTAGGATTAGGACTATGATACAAGTAATTCCTGACATCTGGTCGAAAAGGAATAGCAAATCTAAAGAGAGGCAAAAGGCTTTTCATAATTTTTTTTGTTCTTTTTTACGAATTTGATAAAGCTAAATAGACAGATCTAAAAATTCATTTCGGATAATTGAACCTTCTCAAACTGTTTCTTTTTAAGAACCAAAAAGATTTGTGCCAAAACAACCGATCCTAAGAAGAACAAAAGGCCTTGGACACGTAATGGATCTTGAAGTACTATTTCCGCATCCCCCTGACCAAATCCACCCACATTAGGATTACTCGTTAATGGTTGATCGAGTTTAATGGATTCGCCCTCTGAAACAAGAAGTTCTAGGCCTCGAGGGATAATATCAATCACTTCGCGTCCATTCGATGCATCCACTATGATTATTTCGTATCCCCCTTTTTCTTTTCGTAAAATTTTGCTTATTATCCCTCCTGCCGTAGCATTATAAACTGTATTGTTACTTTTGCTACCATCAGGATAAATCTGACCCCTTCCCCTGTTTCCACCGACGTATATAGGATATTTTAAGAAGTGAACATCTTTATTAGTAGCAGGGTCTGGTGCAAGAATAGGAAAGGTTATTTCACTATATTTTTGACCAGGAACAGGACCTATTACAAGAATATTTTTTTTATTGGGGCGATAATTCTGAAAAGACAGATTTCCTATCTTTTCTTTCATCTCGGGTGAAATACGATCGGGGGGGGCTAATTCAAATCCCTCCGGTAAAATAAGAACAGCTCCCACATTCAAAGCTCCTTTTTTACCATTAGCTAGAACTTGTTTTAGTTGCATATCATAAGGAATTTTAACAACTGCTTCAAATACAGTATCAGGAAGTACCGTTTGTGGAACCTCAATATCCACGGGCTTATTAGCTAAATGGCAATTGGCACATACAATACGCCCAGTTGCCTCTCGTGGATTTTCATAATTCTGCTGGGCAAAAATCGGATATGCACTTGAAATGGATGCCCAAGTTATTATATATATCATGAGTGAGACAGATATGGAGCGAGTAATCTCTTCCCTTATCCAAGAAAAGGTATTTCTAGTTTGCATGGTCCAATCGTTTATCCCGAAAATTTCTACAATAAAGTTAGGTAGGTCGATAATATACTTCCCTAGCCACAATTCTGCTATTTACATTTACTGAAAAAAAATCTTTTGTGTTGAAATATACAAGGAATCCCTCATGGGTAAAAAGAGTAAAGTAAATACGACTTTGATTTGGTTATGATGTATAAGGTACGAAAGATTAAAATTGGATCAGTGAATCATTTTTTAGTCGTTTATTGCATGATAAATCACTACAAGTGACGGAGATACACGATTTAAATAACGAAAGATCCAATATTTAAAAATTGTATCAAGAATGACTGGAAAGGTAGAAACTAGACCAGATAAAATTTGCTCATAATGAGCAAACCCAAAATCTTTGTAAATATAACCAATCATTAGTTCCCAACCGTGAGGCGAATGGAATCCGATACATAAATCAGTTAATAAAAGAATCGAAAAAGCTTTAATTGTATCACTTAAATTATATAGGAATTCTTGAACCCAAGAATTCAGAATAAAAAGCTTTTCCTTACCCCAAAAGGAATAACCACTTAGAATAATGAAAGATATTAGAGTTGTCGAGAAGTGCAAGATTGTATGGATACGATACTCATTGTGTATCTTGATGAATTGGATCGTTTCTTTGTGGATTCCTAGACGAAATTGTTGTAAATCGGTTTCTGGGTATTCCTTTATCATTTCATCGAGCTGGAATAGTTCCTCTAATTGTATGAATTTTTCTAGAACACTTTTTTCTTGAATATCATTCAAAAAAGTTTCGCATTGTCTAGTATTCCACCAATTAGTAATCCAAGTTTTCAAACTTTTATTACAGCAGAGAGAGATCAACCAGGGCAAAAAGACTATAGATGTAAAATAAAAAAAAGGAATGAATGCTTTCTTTTTTGCCATTTTGAATCTGTGAATTGTTAATGAACCTACCTCATTTGTTGATTCTATTAGATCTACTATTTCTATCGAGCATGAGTTTCTATTCTAATTCCAATAGAATGTAGTGAGCCTATGAATCCATTTTCTCTTTTTCTGTTGATTCAATACTGAGTCTTTGCTTTGAATCTAGAAAGAATACAGAAATAGACTCAGAATACACTTCCAACTTGAATGAAGAAAAAATTGGGGTTTCCAGGATGTTATTCCCCCTTTTTTCGATCAATACTAATTTCGAGACGAAGAAACTCCTTTTATTTTCTATCAAATATATCAAAAAAACGAGCATAAAAGAATAGATGAATATTCAATTGACAAAAAAAAAAAGAAAGAAATTCTTTAGTTTTTTCTTCCTACTGCCAAAGCATTTAGTCTTTTAAAATTAATTCATTTCAAAATACTTCAATTGGTACACGTAAGAAGTAAGCCAATTCAGCAGCTTTTTGCTCAATTTCTCGTGTAGTAAAATTTTCATCAGTACGAATTAAAGGAATAGCCCCTTGACCTCGAATTTCCATATAAAGGACACGCCGAGCAGAAACACCCTCTTTAACTTCTATTCTGATGGACTGAATATCTTTCATAAAGAATCGTAAAAAGATGCGACGACTTTTTCCAGGAAATCCCCAACGAAAAATACGCACTATTCCTTCTTTTCGGTCGAAAAGATCATAACCACTACCCACATTCCACAAAATAGTGCACCACAAATAGCAACTAATAAAGAGACCTGCGATCCCATAGAAAGACATCACAATCCCTTGTGGAAAAAAAATGATTTGCTGAGACGGAAATAACGATATAACATTTCTACCAAGATAACTGGAAGTTCCAACCAATAAGAATCCGAATGAACCTAAAAATAGGATAAAGGCCCAGCAGAAATTACTTGTTTTTCGAGACCCCGTTATAAATTCTATCCATATAGATTCTGATCGCCAACTCATATATATTAGATCCAGTTATACAATTTTTTGGAATTGAGAAAATATGACTTTCCTTTTTTTGTTTTCAAAGTAACTCTCATCAACTATTTTGTTGTGAACCTTTACCTTAGGAGTAATTCATAGAATTTTTTATATCTTAAATAATAACATCTCCTTCCTTTATATGATCCCCTATAGCTATATACATACAAATAAATAGATTGACTTGAATTTCATACATCGGCCCGATGATGATTCATTTTTTTTTTTCAAAAAAGCGCAAATTTATTTACGTTTACACATGCATAAGAGCTTTTTTTTATTTATGTTTGTAGGAATCTATGTGTTATACAATATTCTACCAAATGGGTCTTATCGAATCGAAGTTTTTAAAATCAAAAAAGGAGTGATACGATTAGGTCTCAGCCGATCTAAAAAATCTTATTTTTTTGAATATGAAGAAATAAAGAAGCCATTGCAATTGCCGGAAAGACTAGGCCTACTAAAGGCACAAAAATAGAGGGTAAGTTATTGAAAGTTGTCATAAAATGGGTACCTCCATTTAATATTTGTACCTGTTATTGTTATATTCTGAATTCTAAAGATATTCTTAGAATATCTTGTATTTTTATTATTTCTATTATATATATTATATAATTATACTAAGTATCTTTAAGTAAATATATATCTAATACTAATATACAACCTAATAGAAATATATAGAATAGAACCTAATAGAAATAGAATAAAAAAATAGGTACAAGAAACGCCAAACTAAATAAATGGACTTTTTAATCTTTCAAAATAAAATAGATGTATCATAATCCCCTTGTTAGATTTATTATTCTTTTTGTCTTATAATAGTCATTAATAAAGAAAAAATTTTATTCCATTACAAATTTCTACAAAATGGAAGACTCTCTATAGATCTGTATATATCTCTATTTGAATTATCTATACATATGCAAGCAAGGGAGGAAAATGAACTTTTTTTTATTTGTCTAGTCTAATTTGAACTTCCCCAAAGCAAAAATTCACTTTTTAGCTTGTTGGTAGAGGTTTACTGAGTAGTAAACAAGAATATCGATAAAAAAAATGATTCGAAAGAAAAATGAATTTTTCAGGGTTTTCGTTTAATTCTGATAAACTACCCGTTCTATTTGATTTAATTTTTGTTCAAAGGAAAAAAAGCATGGAGCTGAAATAACTCGCTCAGAACACCTTTTAAAAGATTACGTGGTACAATTGCATCCAGTAAGCCCTTACGTAATAAAGATTCAGCCGCTTGTGAACCTTCAGGCACGGCTTTTTTCAATGTTTGTTCAATTACTCTTTTACCCGCAAATGCAATATAGGCATAGGGTTCGGCAATAATCATATCCCCCAACATACCAAAACTAGCTGTCACCCCACCGGTAGTAGGAGATGTAAGAATTGATATATAGAATAACTTTTTACTTGATTGATAATCACATAAAACTGAAGAAATTTTAGCCATTTGCATCAAACTTAAACTTCCTTCTTGCATTCGTGCTCCTCCGGAAGAACACACTAAAATAAGAGGTAAACATTGATTGGTAGCATACTCGATCAAACGAGTTATTTTTTCGCCTACTACGGATCCCATACTACCCCCCATAAACTGAAAATCCATAACCCCAAGGGCTACCGGAATACCGTTTAGTTGACCTGTACCTGTTTGAACAGCGTCAGTCAATCCTGTAGTTTTTTGAGCAGAGTCAATACGATTTTTATAAGGTTCCTCCTTCGAATGAAATTTAATGGGATCCGCAGAGACCATGTCTTCATCCATAGGATTCCAAGTACCTGGATCAATCGAAAGCTCGATTCTCTCTGAACTACTCATTTTCAAATAATGTCCACATTGTTCACAAACATTCATTTTGACTTTCTTATACATTAATCCATAACAATTGTCGCATTGAATCCACAATTGATTGTAGTTTTGAGTTATATCGAA